GTGTCTTTTAAAGTTAAAAGATTAGAACGTTGACTATTTTCGACAAACCACAAGGACATAGGCACTTTATACTTTATTTTTGGCGCATGAGCAGGTACAGTGGGAACAGCGATGAGAAATATTATTCGAGTTGAGCTCTCCCAGCCAGGGTCCCTAATTCAAGATGATCAAATATATAAAGTTATGGTAACAGCTCACGCATTTGTCATGATCTTCTTTATGGTGATGCCAATAATGATAGGAGGGTTTGGTAATTGGCTAGTCCCTCTTATGCTAGGTGCTCCAGACATGGCCTTCCCACGTATGAATAAAATGAGCTTTTGATTGGTCCCCCCTGCATTTATTCTTCTTTTAGCATCAGCTGCCAAAGAAAGAGGTGCTGGAACAGGGTGAACGGTTTATCCTCCCCTATCAGGACCAACCGCCCATGCCGGTGGATCCGTAGACCTAGCAATATTCTCCCTTCATTTAGCAGGAGCGTCATCTATAATGGCATCTATAAACTTCATTACAACGGTCTTAAATATGCGCGCACCCGGTATGACCATGGACCGCCTACCCTTATTTGTGTGGTCAATTTTTTTAACTACAATTCTACTATTGTTGTCTTTACCCGTACTAGCAGGAGCAATCACAATGCTTCTAACAGACCGAAATATTAAAACAACATTCTTTGACCCCACGGGAGGAGGAGACCCGATTTTATTTCAACACTTGTTTTGATTCTTTGGGCATCCAGAGGTTTACATTTTAATTCTACCAGGATTCGGAATAATCTCCCACGTAGTCGCCAACCGAACCGGGAAGGCTGCCCCTTTCGGATACCTAGGAATGATGTACGCAATGATCTCCATAGGAATATTAGGATTTATCGTCTGAGCCCACCACATGTTTACGGTAGGAATGGATGTAGACACGCGCGCATACTTCACAGCAGCAACAATGATAATTGCCATCCCAACTGGGGTTAAGGTATTCAGCTGATTGGCCACCCTTCAAGGAGCTTTTGTTCACGTAAAAAAGGCACACCCTTCTTTATATTGAGCCCTAGGTTTTATTTTTTTATTTACTGTTGGCGGTCTTACCGGAATAATTTTATCAAATTCATCATTAAAAGTAGCACTACACGACACCTACTATGTGACAGCACACTTCCACTATGTCTTATCAATGGGAGCCGTATTTGCCATATTTGCTGGATTTAACCATTGATTCTCCTTATTCACTGGAGCAACAATTGACCGGGCAAGAGCATTAACTCATTTTTTCCTAATGTTTATAGGTGTCAAATTAACATTTTTCCCACAACACTTTCTAGGGCTAGCCGGAATGCCTCGACGATACTCAGACTACCCAGACGCGTTTACATTCTGGAAAACTGTCTCATCCCTAGGCTCCCTTCTATCATTTATTGGAACGATAGCTTTTCTAACGATTGTATCCCTCTCATTTAACATCAATACTAAAAACTCACACACCAAAGAAGCCACTTCAAGACTTGAATGGCACCACCCAAGATTTCCCCCACAAGAGCACACCTTTAAAGAAATGCCCATAAGAACAAAGAACGCTAGAAAAAGGATACTATACTAAAAAGTTAGCTTAACTAAAGCATAAGATTTCGGCTCTTAAGACCTCATATCACCCATGAGACTTTTTTAATGAACATTATTTATATTTTACCCTTAGCCTTTGTTCTTGGAGGAATCAGAATAGTATACAAAAAAAAGTTTTTGCTATCTATTCTAATTTCTCTTGAATTTCTTCTTCTAAAAACCATAATTTTCAAAATCTACGCAGGCATTCTAAAAAAAGACTATAGCTATCCCCATCTGTCCATTTTCATCCTAGCTTTATCTGCAGTAGAAGCAAGAATTGGTATTTCCCTTGTAGCTCTATTATCACGTAAACTAATTGAAGTTACACTAAGAAAGCTAAACACACTAAAGACATAAAGATGTCAACCCCCCTACAACTAGGATTCCAAGACCCCGCATCACTAGTCATGAGACAATTTCACTGGTTTCACGACTACGCTATGTGCTTCATAGTGTTTATCACAATTCTAGTCCTCTACGCATTAGTCCTTCTCGGACAAAATCTTCCTTCCTTTTGAAAGCTAGTAGAAAAGCAAGAAATAGAACTGTGGTGAACTATATCCCCCAGCTTTATACTAATAGCACTAGCCATTCCTTCCATTAAGCTTCTATATTGAATTGATGAGGGAATTAACCCAGAAGTGACAATAAAGTCAATAGGCCACCAATGATACTGGTCATACGAATTTTGAGACAATAACCGGATAGAATTAGACTCCTACATGATAAAAACCGAAGACCTCTCTAACTCAGGACTCCCACGACTTCTAGAAGTTGACAACCGCTTAATTCTCCCAATAAAAACAAAAATACGAGTTATAACTCACTCAACCGACGTTATACATGCCTGATCAGTGCCGGCACTTGGGGTTAAGATGGACGCAGTTCCTGGCCGTCTTAATCAACTATTTGTTAATATTAACCGAACAGGAGTATATTACGGACAGTGTAGAGAAATATGCGGAGCGAATCACAGCTTTATGCCAATTGTAGTCGAAGCTGTCCCCCAGGAGAAATTCTACACGTGATGTGAATCCGTAATAGAAGAATAAGTTTAATTAGCTTATACCACAAAGCTTAGGACTCTTAATCCTACGAAGACTGATTATTAGTCATTAGACAATGCCTCAACTAGAATTTACTATTTGACTTTCGAACGCAGCTGTCAACTGGATCGTTGTATTAGTTTTTATCTTGTTTATAAAAAAATCGGTATCCACCTTTACAAAATACAGAATCAACAGTGATTTCAGTAAAACATCGCACAGAAACAAAAAATGACCTTGATAATAAACAACATATTTGATCAATTTACTCCCGTATACATAAGCATTTTTTCTTTGACCCTCATAGGTGCTTTTATTGGCTTATTCTGGACAACATTTAGGTTTAATACTCATCTAACTCCCACACGAGCAAAAATTATCTCAATAGCCACAAAAGGAGTTAAATCCAGAATTTTATCAAGAACCCCTAGACCCTGAAGAAAATTTATCTTGCCAATATTTTTCATTTGTTTAACATACAATATAACAAGCCTGATTCCATATACATTTTCTCAAACCTCCCATCTTAGGTTTACATTTAGTATCTCAATACCCATCTGACTTACCCTCAAAATTATGGGACTCATAAAAAAATGAAAGTCAAAGGTGAGACACTTAGTACCCCAAGGAACTCCCCCCATTTTAATTCCACTGATGGTTGTTATAGAGCTCGTGAGACTATGCATACAACCTTTGACCCTTGGCTTCCGACTAGGAGCAAAAATTTTAGCCGGCCATCTCTTAATTTTTCTATGCTCCTGCGTAGTTTGGACATCAATTTCCGCCTCCCCATTAGGAATCTTATCATTTACCCTTTTATTTGTTTTGTTTGTGTTAGAAATAGCAGTTGCATGTATACAAGCAGCAGTTTTCACAATTCTAACTAATCAATACCTTACAGAAAAAAAAACATAAAAATGTCATCCCCCCTACAACACCAACACCCATACCACATAGTAGACCGAAGACCGTGGCCAATCGCAGGAGCCCTGGGAGCTTTAACCACAACCATAGGCCTTGTTTGCTGGTTTCATAGAGACAAAGTTCTTACTGTGCTTGCCGGACTTCTAACCCTTTTATTTATAACAACACTGTGGTGACGAGACGTTTCCCGAGAAGCAACTTTTTTAGGTATGCATACCACCAAAGTCACTACTGGACTAAAGCTCGGGTTCATACTATTTGTATTATCTGAGGTTATGTTTTTCTTTAGTTTTTTTTGAGCTTTCTTTCACAGAGCTCTCACTTCCACCGCAGAAATTGGCATGACTTGGCCCCCGACTGGCATCAACCCCATTAACCCATGAGGTGTTCCTCTCTTAAAAACAGCAATTTTACTATCCTCAGGAGCTTCACTCACCTGATCACATCACGCGATACGACATAAAAATGGAGCTGACGCATGAAAAGCTCTTGTAGTGACTATTCTTCTAGGTATTTGGTTTACCTCCCTCCAAGCATACGAATATTGAGAAGCCCCATTTTCTATTGCTGACAGAGTATATGGTAGCACATTTTTTGTTGCAACAGGGTTTCACGGGCTACACGTAATTATAGGAACCTCTTTTTTATCTGTCTGCCTAATCCGCCTAAAAAAGGCTCATTTCTCCAAAAACCATCATGTGGGCTTCGAATGTGCCATCTGATACTGACACTTCGTCGACGTTGTCTGAATCTTTTTATTCATCTGTATTTACTGATGAGGCGGAAACTAAAAAGGGTACAGGAGTTAAACCTGCATTATTTTAGTTTCAAGCTAAACGCATAACAATTCTGCCAACCCTTTCTTAACGCCCAAAAATGTTAACAATCTTCATAATATTTTGCCTCCTACTAACCGCTATATTGATTATAATAGGGAAGACTCTACCACATACAAAGACCGACCTAAATAAGTCCTCTCCCTATGAATGTGGATTTGACCCAATAAAATCAGCCCGTCTACCGTTTTCATTTCGATTCTTTATAGTGGCAATCCTTTTCCTAATTTTTGACCTAGAAATTGCACTACTAGTAGCAACGCCTTTTTTCTTTTCTAAACCTAGAGCTAGAGACAAAGCTATTTTTATTCTACTATTTTTACTTGTACTTATAGCAGGCTTATGGTACGAATGAGAAAATGACGGGCTAGAATGAGTATGCTTAAAATGATAACCATAATACTAACTACCACAGCCGCCATTATCCTGATAGCCATATCACCCCCTCAACACATATGGCCAAAAAGAATTTTCTGAGCTTCTATTATAATTTTACTATCTCTAATTAACCTCCCTCCTCTATTAATATTAAAAGAAACCGCCTGAGGATTAAAAAAAGACACAATCAGGACGCCTCTTATATACCTCAGAGTGTGGCTAACACCCGTAGCAATAATCGCAAGAGCGGGGCACCTGAGAAAAGAAAGCCCAGCTAAAACAAAGATATTCTTAATCTTAATCCTCACCATTTTGGTTTTTCTTATAATAACCTTTACCGCTAAAAACCTCATAGCTCTGTTTCTAGGGTTTGAAGGGACACTAATCCCAACCCTATTCTTAATCACCCGATGAGGGGCACAACAAGAACGCATAGAAGCCGGTATATTTTTTGTATTTTATACCCTTATAAGATCTCTTCCTCTTTTTATTGGGCTTTTGTATCTTAACTTTAAAAACTACAGCCTATCTATTCTAATTTCAAACATACTGGACCCCCAAAAAATAAAATCTATAATTACTATAACATGCCTAATAGCCTTTTTAGTCAAGGTGCCCATTTTTACCCTTCACCTATGACTTCCAAAGGCTCACGTAGAGGCCCCAGTAGCCGGCTCCATGATACTAGCCGCTATCCTACTAAAGATGGGAGGATACGGATTTTTTCGACTAATCTCCTTGTTTTATATAAAATTCAAAACAAAAATAAGAAATTTTATTGTACCCCTATGCATATGAGGGGGACTACTAACAAGAGTAATATGCCTAACTCAAACTGACCTGAAGTCACTAATAGCTTATTCTTCGGTCTCCCATATGAGATTCATGATCGCAGGTATCAGCACACTTACCCAGTGAGCACTGGCAGGAGGACTAGTCATAATGATCGCCCATGGACTAGTCTCCTCAGCCTTATTCTGTATAGCTAAAACATACTATGAACGCTCCTCCACACGAAACCTTTTTGTAAAACGAGGAACCAAGCTGTTATTTGCCCTTACCCCTAGGATTTGATTAATACTATCATGCGCCAACATGGGCCTCCCCCCACTTCCCAACGCAGTAGGGGAAACAATAATTATTTCTACCCTTATATCAAGAAACCTCCTAAACTCTATACCAATATTTCTAGGAGTAATAGCCACAGGAATATTTAGACTTATCATGTTCCTGGCCATGAAATCTGGTAGAGCACAACACTGACAAAAAATAAAAAAGACCATGAACGAGCGAGAGAAAAAAACACTAGCAGCCCACATTATACCCCTAGTAGCAATTATATTGGCACCTAACATAATCACACCATGACCAATTTAGCTTATATAATTTAAAGCACCAGTCTGTGACACTGGAGAAAGGAAGCAATAAACCTATCTGGTCCATTAATAAAGAGTGTAAGAGAATATACTTGGCCCGCTAAGTCAAAGTATCAGCAGTTAAAATCCGTTGTACACCCGATGGTTCTAAAATCCTTTATCCTTATATCTTTACTATCCTTCACTTTAATAACTTTCATATTCAACCTAAAAAAGACAAAGTCACACATAACCCTACTAGGGCTTACTTCTACCTCAATGGTAGCCATATTTATCTCGTGAGCAGTTAAAGGCTTCCCCTCAACCCTTCTAACAACGTCCTGATATAAATCTAGAATTGTCAAATTCAGCTTTTCAATTTCCCTAGACTTCTTTTCCGTTACATTTTTTACAGTTGGGCTATTTGTAACATGGTCTATTATAGAATTCGCTCACTACTATATGAGAGCAGACCCTAATCAGTTTCGATTTGTCAATACCCTTATACTATTCCTCCTATTTATGCTAATACTAGTCTCAGCCAATAAAATTTTTATTTTATTTGTTGGATGAGAAGGAGTAGGGATAATGTCTTTTGTGTTAATAAGCTGATGGTTTACACGACAAGATGCCAAAAGATCCGCCCTCCAAGCAGTGATTTATAATCGTATAGGAGACAGAGGGATCCTTTTAACAATGGCTGTGTCGGCTTTTTTACTAAAATCGTGAGAACTCAAAAAAATAATCACACTCTCAAAAAAAGCCACAACATGGCTTCTAGCTATAGGAATCATGGTAGCGGCAACTGGAAAGTCCGCCCAATTCTCCCTTCACCCCTGACTTCCCTCAGCAATGGAAGGCCCAACGCCAGTCTCAGCACTATTACACAGGTCAACTATGGTAGTAGCAGGAGTATTTCTACTAATACGAACAACACCCATCCTGGCTAAAACTAACTGAGCACTCCCAATAACCGGGCTTTTAGGCTCCATAACAGCACTCTTTGCAGCTACAGCCGCCCTCACCCAAAATGACTTCAAGAAGGTAATAGCGTACTCAACTACCAGCCAACTCGGCCTTATGGTAGTAGCCGTAAGAATAAAATTTCCTATTCTAGCCTTATTTCACATATGTACCCACGCTTTTTTTAAGGCACTATTGTTCCTATGCTCAGGCAGAGTCATACACTCTTTTAGGAAAGAACAAGATCTCCGCAAGATAAGAACCGCTGCAAATACCACTCCCTTCACAACAGCCACAATAGTAGTCGCCTCTCTAGCACTCTGCGGGCTACCATTTCTAGCCGGATTTTATTCAAAGGACCTTATCCTAGAAATGGCTCAAACTAGAAAAACCAAAACACTAAGAGCCCTATTAGCATTTGTGGCAACTTTCATGACAGCAGTCTACACCTTACGAACCCTCTACTTTATTTTATACCCAATAAAAAAAACAATGACAATATCTCCTATTAGCGAAACAAACTTAAACCTGAACTTTTCTCTAATCCGTCTAATTACTGGCGCAACCCTCGCCGGCTGATCTTTCTCCCTTGTCATATTCAACACCTCCCCCGCACTTCTACCCCTAAGCCTCAAGAACATACCAATCGCCTTGCTATTGGCGGCCACAACACTATTAGTGCTCAAAAAAATTAACCTTGGAAAAACACAGGCAACAAAGTTTCTCGCCACCAATTGATTCTTTGTGCAGATAATCCATACCCTAATGCCTTTCACAACGATAGCTAAATCTATCAAGGGGGTTCTACGAACCATAGACCACGGCTGACTAAGAACAACTGCTGCAGTTATAATAAAAGCTGTAAAGACTTCCATCAGATCAGCCCAAAAAAGATTCAAATCCCTCTTAATTCAATACATCTTCGCCAGAATAACCATAATTTTAGCAATTTCAGCAATGTTAAGAGCAATCTTAATCTAAAAACAAAAAAAAAAAAAAAAAAATTCCTTATACGCCGGCATGCGGAAACTATTTTGCGTTTTTCTCCCCAACACGCAACATAGTGGTGCCATTAAACATTTTTTCATAACTTAGGACATAAATTTTATGCCAAATTTAAACTATAGCCGGCGTAATTGCTTTCGCCCTTGCTCAAAACCTATTAGAAGCACCCCAACTAGGCACACAAGTAGTGCGCACCCCACTACACAAAGAATAAAGCCTCCCCTAGAATATACTTCAGTGAGGTTTGATCACCCTGACCGCATCCCCTCACAGTCGCTTCTTGCTAAGACAAAGACGTCCCCTAGAAATGGTGTAAGGAGTAAAAATACCCCTAGTACACTCGGCGCAAAAAAAGTTTTAGGGAACGATAAATGACGAGCCGCAGAAAGTATTGTGGAGAATAAAAACACTACTAACATACCGCCCGCATAGATTATTATAATAAGAGCAGAGTAGAAAGGGCTACCTAAAATTGCAAGGACAAATGAGTGCGCCAAGGCGACAACCAACACACCCAGAAGTCTATAAAACGGCGACTGAGAAAATACCAACATAAAAGAGCCACAAAGAAAACAAAAAAGAATAAATGATGTCATTTATATACTCACACGGCTAAATTAGCAGCTAAAACAAGGATCCCCCCTTCCATTCCCCCCCCAACACCCCCCCCATACCATCCCCCCGATTTTTTTTTTTTTTTTTATAATGCTGTCGTTTACCTTTTAATGTTCGCTCGTTGCTTATTCATCGCCATTCTACTGAATGCAGGAAATTACTTAGGGCACTTCTATGTGTTGGATATAGTACGACTTCACTCGCTCGCATGACGCGATCAGAGGGGCCAATACAGGTTCCTAATTTACCTATGGGGTCTACATGTGTGGTCGCTCGGCGGTTCCGTTTTCGACGGGCGCACCAGGGATAACCATAAATAGTCGTCATTGTTGAGTAACTTAGAAATTGTTTCCAGCCAAAACGTAACCTACTCGCTCGTGGTTTCTTTGGGGTTTCTTGGGGTTTATAAGTAAGAAAAGGGTTTTCACCTATGTTTCTAGGTCATGAGCCTAGCTGCTTACTAGCATACCTTACTGATAAAAGGAGAATTCTCTCAACTTTAGAATGCAACTCTAACGTTATCCTTTAACTACTTTTATTTTCTTAAGTCTACACCTCAGTTGTGCGTGAGGACTAAAGACTAGAAAGGTCTTCGTTCTACTTAAACTATGTAAACCCGTCTAAATTTGTTTTAGTCCTTCTGGTTGGAGGCCAGATATACTTTTATACTAACGAAAATAATAAAGGGCTAACTTTATTGTTTCCCTCACTCTAAGAGTCCTTTCGTACAAAAAAGAGCTTGTAAGCAGATAGAAGCTGTCCTGTCTCACGACGGACTGAACTCAGATCGCGTATAGTTTTAATGGTTGAACAAACCAACCCTCAGAAGCTGCTGCACCCCTAGGAAACTATGATCCAACATCGAGGTCGCAAACTTTTTTGTCAATAAGAACTCTCAAAAAAAATTACGCTGTTATCCCCGTGGTAACTTGATTTTTTATTCCTAATATTAAGGCTCTTACCGAGAATCAATTCAAGTAAAACAAGATCTGTTTAATATAAGAAATCTAGTTGCCCCAACTAAAAACAACCAACTTCACTAAAAATTTTGTGTTTAAAGCTCAACGGGGTCTTCTCGTCCCGCTCTAGAAAAAGAGTTTCTTCACTCTCACAAAAACTTCAAAAAAAGTAGAAAGAGACAGTCTTTTTATCGTCAAGCCATTGATTCCAGTCCACAATTAATGAACAATTGATTTTGCTACCTTTGCACAGTCAGAGTACTGCAGCCGTTTAACAACTTGTCACCGGGCAGGCCCAACCTTATGATGGTTCAATCTCCAAAGGCGATGTTTTTGGTAAACAGGCGTAAAAACTATTTGCCGAGTTCCTTTTACTACTTTTATAGTTATGAAATGTATAACAAAAAGGCCCTTAGTTTGTTTATCTCTGGGCCGGGTAATACTAATAACGTTTTATTTCTTACTCATTTTAGCATTGTTTCTTACTCGCAGAGTATTATGTAGGTACAACAATTTAAGATCAGCTTTTTATCTCAAGACTATAAGCATTGGCTAGTTTTAACACACTACTTAAAAAAACTACTAAAATTAGTTTATTTTCCAACTTACCTAAAAAATTATTGGCTTTCCTTATAAAAAAAAGTTGTTTCTTTAAAAAAGCACCTGCTCATCCAGGTGGTTTTAAGTGCTTAACCGCACCTTAAGCTAACACCTACGTCCCTACAAAAAAGCTATCACAAGATACGATTTATGTTTCACACCTATTATTTTCTCTTTTTTTTAGTTTTGCTACACCAAAAAAAATTGTCTCCCACAAGGAAAATAATAGCTCATCTTGTTTCGTTTTATTCTTCTAAAAGAATTTTATTAGCTAAACCGTAATACAAAAAGTACTCCCTAAAGAATATTTTATTCGTTTTTGTAAAATTATATTTCACTTGCCCTTCACAGTTAGCAGCCTCTCCTAAAGTATGTCGCATTTTATAAAGATTACTTTACTTACATTATATTTATTGATATTTCAATTTATTAATCCCTTAGAAAAAATTTAATAAAATTTTACAGAGAGTATGATTACCACAGATAAAAGGTTAGAGTTGAACTAACGTATTTTTGTACCTAAAACAAAATCATAACCACTATGATACTTTTATTATAAGAAAAACCACCATAGACGGTATTTTAGGCTCCCAAAGCCTAAGTTTTTTATTAAACTATTTTCTTTGTCCAGGTCGCACCTTCCGGTACACCTACTATGTTACGACTTACTCCAGGTTTTACCCCGCAGGCGACGGGCGATGTGTACGAAGCTCAGGGCTAACTTCAAATCTCCTTTATTTAGGGCTATTACTACCAAGTCCTTTTTGATTTTAGTTTTTCAATTAAAAGTCCAAAGGCCAAAAAGCCACTGTAGCTCATTATTCCCCCTCTATGGGCACCATCTTGATCTGATTTACTTCTTTAACAAGGAATTTTGTTTTCTTCAACTCAGGTTAAGCACTTAAAACGATGATATAGTGGCTGAAACGTTCAAAAAGGGGTCAGGTATTTGGTGGATTATCCTTTTTTAACAAGCTCCCCTGGTCAGAAATAAGCAACCGCCAGATTCTTTGCTTCTCAAAGACACCTTTTTACTCCGCGGGCATTCAATAGGCGCATCTAAGAATAACCGGGTATCTAATCCGGGTCTACCTCTTAGAGTTCCGGGATCTTTATAAAGTAAAGTCAAGACCAGATAAAGTTTTTACACTGTCTTGGCCACTATTTTACTTTTACTCTTTTTATTTCCCAATTAAGCCACTTAATTTGTTGTAAAAAATCGTTCGTGTAACCGCGGCAGCTGGCACGAAACTTTGCCTTTTTTTGACGTCCTTGGTCCAATCAACCCTCCAGTTAGTGTTAAGTATTTATTGCTGTAGGTGTGCTAAAATTAGATCATACCAGCCAATAAATCTATAAAATAGTGGGCATGTCTACTTGCACCGGGGCAACAATGTCTTACATGCATAAACCTCAACTTATACAACTAAAATAACCAGAACCAAATTAATTATTGTTAGAAGGAGGAATTTAACACTCCAACATAGCATCTTCAGAGCTTTGTTATACATTTAACTATTCTAACCATAAACCTTTCAAATTTCAGGTCACACCATAAAATTTTTTACTGACTCACGAAACCTGACCCAAAAAATTTAGTGACTATGTGCCAAAACTTAACGAGCATGGCGGGTCAATATATCTTGAACCGGATTTCAACCAGTGTCTTTCTACTTACAAAATAGACTGCTATAAACAAGCTCTCAAGACTAAAGTTTATTTTTTAAGCCCTTTTCAACATAGCTTAAGCCTGGCCTAACTACAAGAAAAGCCAAAAAATAAAAAACTGAAGCAAGCTGCCCCAACACAATATATGGGTACTCCACAGGCTGTCTTCCTATTCAAGTGAGAATAAAAAAGTTACCAACTATGAGCCAAAAGACCCTTTGCCTAAGAGGTCGAGTAGAGCATCTATTCTGCCCAGAAAGGTGTAAAACAGGAACTAAGAAAAGAACGAGGATAGCTCTGACAAGTGCAATAACTCCCCCTAACTTATTAGGAATTGAGCGTAGTATAGCATACGCAAAGAGAAAGTACCATTCAGGTTGTATGTGAGGAGGTGTCACCAATGGGTTTGCAGGGATAAAGTTTTCTGGGTCAGACAACAGAGTAGGTGCTAACAAAGCCAAAAAAAGGAGGGCTACAGTAAAAACAATAAACCCAGCTACATCCTTAGATGTAAAATAAACATGAAAGGGAGCCTTATCACAATCCGAAGGGACTCCTAGTGGATTATTAGACCCAGTTTCGTGAAGGAAAAGAAGGTGTAGGACACTTAAAAAAGCCAATAAAAATGGGAATAAAAAATGAAACACAAAAAATCGATGAAGTGTTGCATTATCTACGGAAAAACCTCCCCAAATTCACTGAACAATATCCCCTCCTATATAAGGTACCGCAGTGACTAAATTAGTGATAACAGTTGCCGCCCAAAATGACATTTGCCCCCAAGGCAAAACATAACCAAAGAATGCTGTTAAAATAGATAAAAGAAACAATATAACCCCAATTTTTCAAGTTATCCCTTTAACATAGGAACCATAGTATAAACCACGCCCAATATGAAAATAAATACAAATAAAAAACATCGAAGCACCATTAGCATGTACTTTTCGTAGTAACCAACCGTATTTCACATCCCGACAGATATGAGCCACAGATGAAAAAGCTAAGGTAGTATCGGCAGTGTAGTGCATTGCAAGAAAGATGCCTGTTACAATCTGCACCCCCAAACACAAACCAATTAATGACCCAAATTTTCACCAAACAGACAAATTTGACGGCGAGGGTAAATCCCACAGACTTACATTTAAAATCTTAACAACAGGATGATTCTTTCGAATAGGCATGAAATAAGAGTAACGGAGTTTAACCATTGACTTTAGTTAGACAGACTAATATTATATCTTAAATAACTCTTATCTACCAAATAAGACCTAAAAACACAAAAACTAGAGAAAACAAAACTAAGGCCCCACTGGTTAAATAGGCAACAACACCACTTTTAGAACTTCTAACTATAATATTGTGACCCTTCAATCCAACCGCTGAAAGACTAAAAACGCTAAAACTTCTATATAAGTAGAAAAAGAGTGACAGTAAGCTCCTCAAAATTAATAAGAACCTACAAAAATATAGCCCGCTTTTTATTAAGCTCTGGAAAAAAGCCCACTTAACGAAAAATCCTACGAAAGGAGGCAAACCGCCCAACGATAACAAGCAAACTACTAATATTATCTTCTCACTAAGAGAGAATAGCATTCGATTAGACTTTCCAAGAGAGCTAAAATTAAAAACAGAAGCCATTCAAAGAGCAGGTACAACTGTGAGACTATAACCAATAAAACAAAATAAGAGCAGTCAGCCGTCCATTACTGGGATACACAGGACAAACCAACCCAAGTTAGCCACAGAAGAAAAAGAAATTATCTTCCGAAAGTTAGACTGATTGACCCCCAGCATACTAGCAAGCATAGCAGTCACCACTCCAATAACACCAGTTAAAAAAAACACTTTTTTATTTAGAAGACTGAAAAGTAAGTATAAGGGCCCTATCTTAGATACTACTAATATGTACACTAACCGAGAGTACTCAACTCCTTTAACTACATCAACAAACCAATACGGTTTAGGAAATGACCCCAACTTAATTAGGAGGCCAAACAAGATTAATAGGTACCTTACATATTTATAGGCCCCAATCAAAGAAATGTTATTTTCTCAATAAAGACGGAAAACCACACCAAATATTAATAAAAAGCTTGCAATAGCTTGAATTAAAAAATACTTAGAAACCGCCTCCAAATTACGATTTTTTCTACTGCCTCTTCGTATTAAAAGAAGTAAACAAAGAGTTATACACTCTATAACAATTCAAATAAACACCCAATTAACTCTAAAAAAAATAAAACCTACTCCAACCCCCAAAACGAGATTTACTAAAAAACTTGACAGCATAGAGTAGGGATTGATTTGAACAAACATAAGAATAGTTATCGGCTACTCCCCCTTACCAAAAGGACCTACTCTTAGATAAAATTCCCCAGTAAAACAAAAACCCTAACAAAGTACAAAAAAAGTAAACTAAGACATAGAGGTAAGAAAACCTTTCACATTAACATCATCAACTGGTCATACCGTATACGAGGGAACGATGAGCGGACTCACAAGAAAGAAAACACAAAGAAAAGCCCAAAGACTCTTAAGACAACCGGACTGTAAAAAGCACCACTACTCCCAAGACTGAAAAACAGTATAACCCTCAACACATTAATAAAAATAATTTTTGCATACTCACCAATAAAAAATAACGCGAAAGGTCCCCCCGAGAACTCTACATTGTAACCAGAAACTAATTCAGACTCCCCCTCAGTTAAGTCAAAGGGCGCACGGTTAGTTTCAGCGAGACAAGAGATATATCACATAATAAATAAGGGAAAAAAAGGCACTACAAGAAAACAATACTCCCTTAAAGAAGAGAAAAAACAAAGATTTCATGACCCCAGAAAAAATAACAGAGGAAATATAATTAAACTAAAACTAACCTCGTAGGAAACAATCTGCGCCCCTCCCCGTAAAGCACCTAGTAAAGCATACTTAGAATTAGAAGCTCAACCAGCAATTAAGACAGGATAGGCAGACAACCTAGAGATCCCTAATATTAATAAAAAAGAAAGCTCTAAGTTTAAACCTGAAACACGTACAGGTATTAAACCCCAAAGTGCAATGGCTAAGAAAAAAAATCTCCCAGGAGCTAGTATAAACATGAGAGGTAAAGAAGAGGTCGGACCAAACGTTTCCTTAATAAATAGCTTAAGCCCGTCTGCCAACGGCTGTAAAACGCCTAAAGGGCCTACAAGTTTAGGCCCCTTTCGAAATTGCATATAACCTATTACCTTGCGCTCTAATAGAGTTAAAATTGCCACCCCCAATAAAACCGGAACAATAATTAATAAAAGTTTAGCTAGGAATAGTAGCACGCTCAAAATGGCATATAAATCAAACATAGTTAAAGCAGAGACTCGAACTCTGGCAAAAAAGTTTTAGGCTTTTCACTAAACCATCTTAGTTTCATTAACCCCCACTAAGCTGACGGGCTTCGATCCCGCTACCTCCTGGTTAACGGCCAAATGCTCAAACCGACTAAGCTACAGCTTACTTTAAGAGATAGGAAAAAGGTATTCCATAAAACTTTGAATTTTATATTGTGAGTTCAACCCTCTCTCTCTTAGTGTTATAGTGTTATAAAAGCACATTAAATTGCAAATTTAAAAGAGATATGTTATCTAACACTTTCAGAGAAATCCGAGTCGAACGGACATTCTTACATCGTAAATGTAATACTTTCCCCATAGTTATTCTCCTACAAGAGAGGGAATTTAACACCTCATAAATGGTTTTACAAACCACCGCTTTACAAGTCAGCCATCTTATAATAAGACTTAAGTTAAAAAAACTTATTGCCTTCAAAGCAGTTAATAGGTGTTTAAAATCACCTAGTCTTAA